AATTCCTCGAATTCCTGTAGTAGTAGTATAAGGGTTTTCTTCATTATTGACTTCGGACTAGAAACTGAAGATCAGGTAAAATGTGAATCCGACGGGTTGATTTCCAATAATTTATGAAGGAGATTTTCATATTCTCACGATTCAATTAGATGTTACATCTAAAGATATCCTTTTTGTGGTTGTATAAGATGTTTTTTGTTGGAATCCTTTTTTTTTTTTAGGAATTGGTTAGCCGCCCAGTAACAATAGTAGTTCAATAAAAGAAAGAGAACAACGAATAAATAAAAAAATAATAAATATTCGTGATGCGCGCATTATTGTATTAGATATTAGACCCAAACAAAGAAAAAAGGGGGTCCTTCTTGACCTAATTACAAGGATGGGGCTTTCTAATATGGAAAGACAAAATGTAAAACCTAGTTTCGATTGATCTTATCATGCGATACTTTTTTCTTTTCAATCGCAAGATTATGTGAATGAACTACTACTGAGTTCACTTTAAAGTAAAAAAATAAAGTGCATTACAAGGGCACTTGTAGTTCGAAAAAAAAAAAAAAAAAAATGTATTCGATATTTCGATACAATAAAAAACGATCAAAATAATTTTCCAATTTTATTCCATAGTGATTAGTGATTCAAAGAAAGTTTAATTTTGTGAATAAAGTTATAAAAAAAAGTTCTTATTATTACTTTATTATTTAGAATTAAAAATATTCTATATATACATGTATTAGTTATATACATATATTAGTTTAGTCAACTCCAGAGTTGACCGATGAATCTGTTGATTCAAAAAGTGCGGCATGGGTAAATGTCACAAATGATGAATTGATTTCTTACTTATGTTACTCTATTTTTGTTAGTATCGTCTATAATAATAGATGAATCAAACATTTTCAATTGAATTTATCCTTTCAATTGGTTGGTATTTTTGCTTATCCTCGTATCTTTCAAAAATTGAAACTTAGGGAAGTGCTTTATAAACATATGTATAAAAATAACATATTTCATTTAGCCTTTTCATGCCTACTATAACTAGTTATTTTGGTTTTCTACTAGCAGCTTTGACTATAACCTCAGCTCTATTTATCGGTCTGAGCAAGATACGACTTATTTGAAATTAATTAAATGAACAATTCATAAAAAAATCTTTCTATGGAAGTTCATATATTCTACAGTTACTTACCGTATCAATTTCCAATTCTTGGTCATTGAGATTTATAGTCAATACAGATTAATATTTAAGGATAAATATTACCTCCCCTTTCCCCTTTCAAACAAATTGAAATGATTGAAGTTTTTCTATTTGGAATCGTCTTAGGTCTAATTCCTATTACTTTGGCCGGATTATTCGTAACTGCATATTTACAATACAGACGTGGTGATCAGTTGGACCTTTGATTAATTAACATCTCTTTTTTGATTGACCTCCTACTTCCTTTAATCCGCGGGAGGTCAAATTTAGATTGCTGTTCAATTATTTCAGTGTAATTTTCGACCTAACGCGATTAACAAGACCACAGAATCACGCTCTGTAGGATTTGAACCTACGACATCGGGTTTTGGAGACCCACGTTCTACCGAACTGAACTAAGAGCGCCTTATTATCATTATCACAATAAAGATTTTGTGACCCCAATTCATCTTGCATATATATCATAAAATTAAAGATTTATTATGTATGTCCAATTTATCTCAATTGATCCCTCGTTACTGCTCATAAGATAAGTAATAGGTAGGGATGACAGGATTTGAACCCGTGACATTTTGTACCCAAAACAAACGCGCTACCAAGCTGCGCTACATCCCTTTCAACTGGTCTACAGTGTCATTGTAAAGAATCCCTGTCTTGTTTTCCACATCTTTATTTCCTCCATTGATATACAAAAATTCTCTTTTCATTTCTTCTTTTTGGTCTCATATATCATATAACAAACATATAATATATTAAAAGACTTATATTATATAAAGTATGAAATAAATATGAAACCTACCATAAAAAATTAATATTTTTTAGGAATTTCAGGCAGAAATGGACGTATTTTTTTTAGAAATATCTATTTTGTACATTTCAATTTTAATTAGGGACTCCGCGTACAAATACAGGCGGTCAGTCATTAACTACATATACACATCTGGTCATATATGTATTACCATTATGTATTACAAATTACAATAAAATTACAATAACGAATAAAGAAAGAGGAGTTTTTAAAATGCGAGATCTAAAAACATATCTCTCCGTGGCACCGGTAGTAAGTGCTTTATGGTTCGGGTCTTTGGCAGGTTTATTGATAGAGATCAATCGTTTTTTTCCGGATGCGTTGATATTCCCCTTTTTTTCATTTTAGTTATTGATATGAGAAGGGGGAAGAAGATTAGAGATACAATCAAATCTCTGTAACTAATCCCTATCCTTCCCTTCTTTTTTTCTTTGTTTTTTTTTTTTAGAATAAGTTATTCTAAAAAAAAAAAACAAAGAAAAAGCGGTTTCGCCCTCAGTGAAACTATGAACTCGGGCCCAGGCTCAAATTAATATTAATAATAGAGTGGAAATTAAAATGTGATGGTTGGGGCAACAATATCATACAAGATACTTAACTGAAAATACTGTCCGGCAATTCTTAATTATAAATATAGTTAGAAATCATTATATTACTTATTATTACTATATTAATTTTATTACTATATTGATTGCAACGAAATCTTTCTTTTATAATTTGATTTCGAGTTACCTGCTTCTATTTTTTTTTTTTTCCTTTATTCTTCCTTGCTTCGGATCGGAAAATTAAAGAATTGAGTGAATCAAAAACCAAAGGAGGTTCATGGCCAAGGGTAAAGATGTCCGAGTAACAGTTATTTTGGAATGTACCAGTTGTCTTCGAAATCGTGTTAATAAGGAATCAACGGGCATTTCCAGATATATTACTCAAAAGAATCGACACAATACGCCTGGTCGATTGGAATTGAGAAAATTCTGTCCCTGTTGTTACAAACATACGATTCATGGGGAGATAAAGAAATAGATCGAACCGACCGCTCGTGTGTCAGTCTTCCAAGGAAGATGAAAAATTACATATTATATATAACAATATATATAACATATATTTATTTAAATATAAACAAACCCAATCCTATTTCTTAATTCTACATCATGTTTGATCCGATCGAAATAGGATTGGGATTTTCAGGATAAGGAATAAACAAACCATGGATAAATCCAAGCGAATCCTTCTTAAATCCAAGCGATCTTTTCGTAGGCGTTTGCCTCCGATCCAATCGGGGGATCGAATTGATTATAGAAACATGAGTTTAATTAGTCGATTTATTAGCGAACAAGGAAAAATATTATCTAGACGGGTAAATAGGTTGACCTTAAAACAACAACGATTAATTACTATTGCTATAAAACAAGCTCGTATTTTATCTCCGTTACCTTTTCTTAATAATGAGAAACAATTTGAAAGAAGCGAGTCAACCGCTAGAACTGCTGGTCTTAGAACCAGAAAAAAATAGGCTGACTCTTCAATTGAATCAAAATAAAATTCTAATCCAAACTCAAATGCGGATTGACGTTTTTTTTTGTTCGAAAAATCTGAAAATCGAGAGTCGTGTCGTAAGAAAAAAAAAATTGGAGAAGAAGAATAAATATTTTTTATTGAATGTGTTTCTTCATTTTGATGACTTTATCATATTTTATCATACTAATTTCTACTCTACCTTCCCAGAGTTCATTCTCCAGGGAACTCTATTTAAACTATTCCAACGGATTCCTTCCAATCTCTTTATTTTATGATCTCATTGGAAATCATATAAAGACAACTCTTATTTAATATAGCTATTTGTGCAAGTATTTTACGATTAAGAAGCAACTGTCTCTTGTACAGATTGTGTATTAATTTGCTATAACTAAAGTATACTTTATTCTCGCGAATTACTGCATTTATCCGAGTGATCCACAAACGACGAAAATCTCTCTTTTGTCTACCTCTATCCCGATGAGCCGAAACCAAGGCTCTTATTTTCTGTTGAGTAATAGTCCGAGTAAGTCTTGAATGAGCCCCTCGAAAGGTTGATGCAAATAAACGAATTTTTGTTCTACGTCTTCGAGCTATATACCCTCGTTTAATTCTGGTCATTGAATAAATGAAACTTTGATGAATAACTAATCGATTTCCTTTCTTTCAGTTATTCTCTTCCCGTGTCCTAGTCTATTAATAACAAAACGGATTCTTCCAATGTATAAAATAAAAATTCCAATGGCTTTTGCTATTATAACCTTCCCGACCACGATTTTTTCTTTTTTTTTCTAGGCATTTCACCTATAAAAAAAAAAATTGTATTGATACTAGGTATTAAAAACACATAGTAAATAAACAAGTAATAAATATAAATGGATATAGTGGGTTCCATCGTTTCTATGGTTACTTCTTAAACGGTGAGGTCTTCTCTATACACCGGAGCCCTTCTTTCTTTCATTTAATCAATGTTATTGTTAACTTGTACAGTTCACACTCTTTGGCTCTACCCATAATTATCCAGTACTAGGTCTTTCACAACGAGATCGACTTATACAGTAACGGTATTTAATTATGAAGATTGGCTGGGTAGCTGACCCTGTTAGTCCGTTCTTGCAAGAGTAAGGCATAATTTTTCTGCTTTTTTAAATAGGATTTCCCCTGCTTAATGGATACCATTTGCTATCAATGGAGAATTCTTTCTCATCTTAAATTTTAAATTTTTAAATTGAGGTGATTGGATTTGCACCAACGGAAACCATACATTTGATACCATAATAGAAGGATAGATCTTTTTATTTTTAGATATTGAATGGAGTTCTTCCATTCTATCCTATTCACTGGTACTGATCGTTGATACTGGATCAATTGTTTTCTTTCTTTTGTCCTAGCCCATGATCTGAACGAGTCGCACATACACCCTAGTACATGTTCCTCGTCGTTGAGGACATCCCCCAAGAGCGGGGGATTTCGTGACATTTC